ATAATTGAAATTGAGAAATCTTTTTTAATTGAAAAAATAAATACTGATTAGTTCTGATTCAATTTGTATTTTGTCATTAGGAAAACACAATTTTAAATTAAAATACCAGAATCGTTCATGAATTAGCAGTAAGGAGTCAATGGTTGAAATTTCTCGTCTGAAAAATACACATTTGATTTCTCAATAGAAAAACGAGAGAATGTTTTCAGCATTGTGTATTTTCAGATACTATACAATCAAAGGAATGGATCAAATCCAACCAAAGGGGGTATTTCTTTTTTTTTTAGGAAAAAAAGGATTAAGGAAAACAGAAGTCAAACTGCAAGTACAATAAAAATATAAAAATGAAGTAATCCAGGAAAAATTGTATCTATTTTGTATCATTTTGGCGGCATGGCCGAGTGGTAAGGCGGGGGACTGCAAATCCTTTTTCCCCAGTTCAAATCCGGGTGTCGCCTGAATTGAATCACCAAAAAACTCGAAATCATAATCGATTTATTGGATTGGTTTCTCAATAGTGTTCGGTAGAACCCCTTTTTGACTCTGCGACATTAATTCCACTATTATTAGTGAGGAATAATTCCTTCGTATTTATAGAGATTAGGGGACATAATGCACATGGATATAGTAAGTCTCGCTTGGGCTGCTTTAATGGTAGTCTTTACATTTTCCCTTTCACTCGTAGTGTGGGGAAGAAGTGGGCTTTAGAAGTACTACTAATTGAGTTCAGGAATCAAACCCGCTTGTTTTATAGATCGTTCTGCAACGCATTTTGAACTATTTAAAATCCAAAACTCTGAATTTGGAATCCCGTTGGATTCCAATAGAGTAATCTATGATAGGAATCATACTCTTTCAATCCAAGAGATATTTCATTGATTCCCGTCTTTGTACTTCGAAAAGAAAGGGATTCAGATGATTGGAAATTTATTCCAACCTAAAATTCTTCCGAAATTTGCTATTTCAATCAACGGGAATGGGTTCTTACTATCTTTATAGACGGATACTAAGCTAAGGAAGACCGGACCTTTTTCTTTTTTGATTTATTCTTGACTCTTCAAAAAAGAAGTCGTTTTGTTAAAAGTATACGCACTTTACTATAAGAAATGATATAGAGATAGTGATTGTTTAAGGAGAGGCTGGGCAATAATAAGATCTTGCCTCGGGCGAGTTACATATTGGGCATTTACCCTTTGGTTTCTATTCTAATTTCAGAAAGACGGTTTATGCTTTATCGGCTTATTTCATATGGCGTTAAAAATAGGCGAGGTTTCCCCTTACTTATTAGTAAAAAGAAAGGAATTAGAATCCTAATCCTAAAATAATAATTTTTTCAGATTGATCGGAACAAATAACAAATAGATGTAGCAAATTTTGTCTTATGTCAATTCCATACAATTATAGGAAGAGCATATTGTAGATTGATATATAGAAACTTAAGCGTTTATCTTTATTCTAGATTACAACTTTATAGACTAAGAGATAGATAGTATGATAGAAAAATGAATTTTTTACTATCTATCTCTTAGAAAATTTCCGATTATAGTGCGCTCATTTCATTTAAGTTAACACGTGAAATTGAATCCCTTTCATTTGACTTCGTCAATTTTTGATAAGAACTTGGAAGGAAAGTTTGATTCAAATGAATTTTAAAATTTAATTAATCATTTTGACTGACTGTTTTTACGTAAATGATAAGTAGAAAAGCGGTAGGAACTAGAATGAATAGTGCAGTAGCAATAAATGCAAGAATATTTACTTCCATAATCTCATCGGTTTTTTACTTCGCAATAACTCGGGATTTAATCCCCTAGAGATGATAAATCTTTCGTCTATCGTCTGTAAATTCAATGAATGAATTACCTCTCGATGATCTTGAACCGGATCACTATCATGAATAACAATATCTGATCTATCAAATCAACCCGTCGTCAAGACTTGAATAGTATAACATAGGAAGTTCTTTTATCCATACCGAATCAAAATTTTGATTCCTAACTTACTTAATTACTCCAAAATGATATTTATCATCCGTTTCCTTGTTTTTCTATAACCCACCTTGCGTCTTCCTTGGACGATCTTCTGATGAAGGATCATCAGATTGTCTTTCCACTTCAATTAATTACATAGTTCCAAACCTAACAAACAATAACAATAAAAGCAAGATGGAAAAATAGGAAAGAAAAAAGAGATCAAGATTCCTTTTTGCTTTGGGAATGAAAGTATATCCCTTGACACTCTTTACTAGTTCATAGAAAGGGAAAATTTCCTTTTTGTATTTATTGGATCCGTCGGGACTGGCGGGGCTCGAACCCGCAGCTTCCGCCTTGACAGGGCGGTGCTCTAACCGATTGAACTACAATCCCAGGGAAATAAGGGATCTGGCAGAAAATTTTATTCTTTTTTATCTTCGTATGGGGTCTTTCTAAAGGACAGGGGGTTTCATACTATCTCATGGTAGATTGATGCGGTTTATTGGGCCGAGCTGGATTTGAACCAG